AGGATCAACGGGTCTGGTTTTACTACAATTACTTGAAATGCGTTTAGATAACATCCTTTTTCGATTGGGTATGGCTTCAACTATTCCTCAAGCCCGCCAATTAGTTAATCATAGACATATTTTAGTTAATGGTCGTATAGTAGATATACCAAGTTATCGTTGCAAACCCCGAGATATTATTACAGCAAGGGATGACAAAAAATCGAGAGCTCTGATTCAAAATTATCTTGATTCATCCCACCATGAAGAATTGCCAAAGCATTTGACTCTTCACGCATTCCAATATAAAGGATTAGTCAATCAAATAATAGATAGTAAATGGGTCGGTTTGAAAATAAATGAATTACTTGTCGTAGAATATTATTCTCGTCAGACTTAAACCTAACTAAAATAACAAACCAAGGGTTCGTACAATTTTTCCCTTTCACTTAAGTTAAGTAAAGGGACACAAGGTAAGAAATTGGATCCGGAGATTTGTATTTTTCTCCCATTCATGTATCATAGATCAGTAGGCAGATCTTTATTCCCTGCCCGTTCTTTCTTTCCTTCCGTATCGCAGAAATTAGGAATTGAGAATCTATCTCAAAGAAAGGTCTGAAGCATTGGTGAATTGGGTGAAGATACGGAAAGAGAGGGATTCGAACCCTCGGTAAACAAAAGCCTACATAGCAGTTCCAATGCTACGCCTTGAACCACTCGGCCATCTCTCCTACATAATGATTATGACCGAGAATCCGAGCGAATTGCGAGTTGTTCATATTCGATTGTTAGATGGGTACAGACACTCGAATCCATTCTAGCTATAAAAATGGAAAACTTTTCATCAAAGCATCAAAGAAAGAATTTTTTCTTCGAGCCAGGGAGCTGGGAGAAAAAGATAATATAACTTTTTTTTTGAAAAACGGTTAAAAACAATAACAATAAAGATATATCTTGTTTGCCAAGACGGAGACGGCGCTCCTACCTTTTTCGGATATTTTTACCGGATTCAATCAATGAATTGGAACGAATCAACTGATTGGTCTATTTTGTTAGACTATGGTGAATGGATACCTTTAGATCATAATTATCTTTTTATTCAAATTCAATTTCCATAAGAATTTGAAAATTTCTTTCCAATTTTAGGTCGCTTAACAACAACCCCTTAACCCGTAAATCTATTCAAAATTCATAAATCATCCTTTTCGATTTGATTGTATAGTGTATAAGCGTCTACCCGCTATGCACAAAACACAAAATGGAGGGTTATTCTATTTTCATTATAGAAGGATTATTGAAGAATTATTCGATTTTTTTCTTCTTTGGATCTAAATTTCAGAAAAACTTCTCGAATTCTCCTAATCCGCAAGATAAATTCTTTGATTCTTCTACTTTGATCAAATCGGAATAGTTCCTTTCATTCTTATACTACTACATTTATACTACTACATTTGGATGAAATCGAATCGGATTCTAATATTTCTTATTTTTTATCGACCCCTTTCAAAAAGAAAAAATTGGATATGAGTCTGCTTTTATGTTATTTCGTACTGTAAAATCCCTTTACTTGTGGGATCGTTTTCTCACGAGAGTGAAATTATAGAATGGATTTCTACCTATGCCTAGATCGCGGATAAATGAAAATTTTATTGATAAGACCTTTTCAATTGTGGCCAATATCTTATTACGAATAATTCCGACAACTTCAGGAGAAAAAGAGGCATTTACCTATTATAGAGATGGTGTGATTTGATTATTTTTTTATTTACCGCTTTGGTCTTAGGAGAAAGACGGAAGATTCGGGATAGAAAAGAACGAAAAAGATTATTGAAAAAATCTACGCTTGTTGAAGGTGAAGTTTCTAGATAAAACAATTCCTTCTGTCGTGTATCCCCGATTAATGCAGCCTCAGATGCTTCAATTGTCGATTCGAGTATTGAGCGAAAGGTTACACCTATGGGTTCTATATTACAAGCCAACCCTACCATACTAGACTAGTACCAATAGGCCGCATAGGGAAAGAGGCGCTACGCCTAGGAATCAACAACACGAAAACTTTGTTTAAAATTACCGCTTTTCCTTATCGGGATCGGGACTAAAAAGAATGGTTGGGATAACAAACATCCATCTCGTTGGTACTTTGGATACCCTTAGAACCATAGAAGACTGTTGAAGTGATTAATTCCTGGAAATTAAAGGGCGTTGAGAACAAAGAAATTGTTGGAGTTTACATTTTTATCTAGTACCAGTATCAACACGCGTGATGTTAAGAAAATAGCTTTTGCAGAAAGGTTGGCTAGAGATTTCTTGTAAAAACGTTAGCCCCACTGAATTCATAATGAGAATATTTCAATCTTTTTTGATTCCATGTATTATTTTCATTATGCACATAGGGGAGGAGCCGTATGAGATGAAAATCTCATGTACGTTTCTGGAACGGAGAATTCTTTGAATCGAATGACGACCGTAACGGATGTCAGCTCAATCGGAAGGAAATTATGCGGAAGCTTTACAGAATTAT